AAAAAGTGGAAAAGAAGGAAATGAAACAAGAGGACATCCTCGACGATATGGAAGAATTCCAGCTAAATGTAATAGACTTGTGGGAAGAACTTCCATATGGGCTAGGAATAAGGAGCCTCGTGTTACTAACTCAATCGATTCTTAGAAAATATATTCTATTTCCTTCATTGATAATAGCTAAAAATATCGTACGTATGCTATTATTGCAAGTTCCTGAATGGTTTGAGGATATAAAGGAATGGAAGAAAGAAACCCACATTAGATGTACCCATACTGGTGTTCCATTCTCGGAAACAGACTTTCCGAAAAATTGGTTGACAGATGGTATGCATATACAAGTCCTATTTCCTTTCTATCTGAAACCTTGGCACAAATCTAAACTACGATCCTATGAGAAAAATATAAAAAAACAAAAAGATGAGTGTTTTTTTTTAACAGGTTGGGGAAGTGCAACTGAATATCCTTTTGGTTCTCCCACAACAAAAAAGGGACCTTCCTTTTTTGAGCCCATTTTTAAGGAACTGAAAAGAACAATTGGAAAATTAAAAAGGATGTATTTATTAGCTCTAATGGTTTTAAAAGGAAAAACCAAATTAGTTTCAAAAGAAAGCAACCAGTGGACTATCGAAAGTCTTTTATTTCTAAACAAAAGTATTTTATTTCTAAAACGACTAAGACTAATAGAAGGACTTTCAAAATTAAACCCAATTCGATTATTTAGCTTAAGAGAAATATTTGAATTGAATGAAACTAAAAACGAAAAAGATTCTAGAATCAGCAATCAAAGAATTCATGAATCATTTAGTCAAATTCAATCTTCAAATTGGACAAATTCTTCACTGACAGAAAAACAAAAGAAGCATCTGACTGATAGAACAAACACAATCCGAAATCAAATAGAAAAAATTAGAAAAGACAAAAAAAGCATCACCCCAGTAATATATATTAGTCCTACGAAAAGAAGTTCTAATGCTAAAAGATTAGAATCGCTAAGAAATATTTGGCAAATATTAAAAAGAAGAAATGTCCGATTAATCTCTGAATTAGATTGTTTTATCAAAATATTCGTTGAAAAAATATACATAGATATATTTTTATCTATTATTACTATTTCCAGACTCAATACACAACCTTTTCTTGAATCAATAAAAAAAATTATGGATAAACCCATTAATATTAATCAAACAAATCAAGAAAGACTTAATACAAAAAATCACAATAAACTTCTCTTTATTTCAACTATTTTGACCCTAAGAGAATCAATTGATAGTATTAGAAATAAGACAGAGTTACATCGTTTTTGTGACTTATCCAATTTGTCACAAGCATATGTATTTTACAAATTATCACAAACCCAAGTTAGTAACTTGTCTAAATTAAGATCTATTTTTCAATATTATGGAATGTCTTTTTTTATTAAGACTGAAATAAAGGATTTTTTTGCAACCCAAGGAATAATTCAATCTGAATTAAATCAGAAGAAACTTCCGAGTTATGGAATGAATCAATGGAAAAACTGGTTAAAGGGCCATTATCAATACGATTTATCTCGGGTTAGATGGTCTGGATTAAGACCACAAAAATGGAGAAATAGAATTAATCGATGTCGTATGGCTCAAAAGCAAAATTGGAATTTAAAATGGGATTCCTATGAAAGCTTAATTCATTCCAAAAAACAAAATGATTCTGAAATCTATTCCTTATTGAATGAAAAATATAATTTTCACAAAAACTCTAGATATGATCTTTTATCATCTAAATCGATTAATTTGAATTCTGAAAATAAAAGGAACTCGTCTATTGATAGATCGCCTTTTCAAGTACAAATAAATAAGAACGAAAATATTTCTTATAATTCCAACAAACACAAAGGCAACCCTTTTGATAGATGGGGGGGTATCCCTATTAATAATTATGGTGATATTAGATATATGGAAAAAAATCCCGATAGAAAATATTTTGATTGGAAAATTCTCAATTTTGCTCTTAAACAAAAAGCCACTATTGGGTTCTGGATTAAGATGGATACCAAGGAGAATCCAACTAATATAGCTTATAGCCTTGTTTATCTTATGCTTCCGCAAAATCTCCCAAAACTTGTTTTGGATTGGATGGAAATGAATGAAAAAATACTAAATCGTCCCATCTCGAATCTGAGACTTTGGTTCTTCCCAGAATTTGTGCTACTTTATAATATATATAAACTCAAACCGTGGGTTATATCAAGTAAAGTTTTTCTTTTAAATTGTAAGCTAAGTGAAAATGTTGTTAGTGAAAATAAAACCATCGATGAAAAGAAAAAAGTGGAATATATTATACCATCAAATAAAAAAATAAAGAATCAAAATCAAAAAGAAAAAGAAAAAGAACCCATCGAAGGCCAAAAAGATCTTAGATCAAATGTACAAAAACCGGGGAATACTCAAGCAAGATCGAAGAGAAAATATGCAGGATCGACGAGAAAAGGGAGTAAAAAGAAACAACAATACGAAGAATACAAAAGTCATAGAGAAGTACAACTAAATTTATTCCTAGACCGTTATTTAATTTTTCAATTGAGATATGGGGATCTTTTAGATTTGGATGAAAAAATAATCAATCATCTCCAACTATATAATGTCCTGCTTAGAGCGATAGATCCAAGAAGACTTACTATATCTTCCATTCGAAAACAAAGAATGAGTTTGGAGATAATGCCGATTCAGAGGACTTTTCATAGTTTTAGGTTTAGAAAATGGATGGAAATGGGGTTATTGTTTATCGAACCCGCACGTCTGTCTGTAAAAAATGATGGACAATTTATTCTGTATCAAACCTTATGGATTACAGTGGTTCATAAAACTAAGGACCAAACCCATGAAAAATACCGAGAACAAACCTCTGTTGATAAGAATGATTTGCTTGTTCCTGAAAACATTTTATCGCATAGACGTCGTAGAGAGTTGAGAATTCTAATTTCTTTGAATTCAAAGAATAGGAATAGAAATCAAATATTTTGCCCTGAGAACAACTGCAGTCAATTTTTGGACAAAAGGGGCCATCTTGATAAAGCTAAGAAGGAATTAATTCAATTTAAGTTTTTTCTTTGGCCTAATTATCGAGTAGAAGATTTAGCTTGTATGAATCGCTATTGGTTTGATACGACTAATGGCAGCCGTTCCAGTATGTTAAGGATACATATGTATCCGCGGTTGAAAAGTCGTTGATAGTCTGTTTTTCCAATATGTGCTATACCATAGGGGGGATAGGAAAGCAAAGAGATTCACACATGCCCTGTCTTCAATGCCATTCTACTATACGATACTAAAACTACTAAGGTATCAATTAGACCTAGAAATCAATTAACAGAATCTTCTTCATTTTAGGTCTAAATTCTGCCCCATTGTGAATGCAAAAATGTAACTTTTTGTATTCCTATCTGAATAAACTGAATAAAATTGAATTTTAAACTAGTTTAAACTAGATGGATTAATGTGAGTTGATAAAATTAGGAGTCCAGAAAGAAATTCAGATTATTATTTACTATATAACACATTCAAATTACTAGAATTATTATTACTCATCGGTAAAATCCATATGTAAAAGTGGAAGAGGGGGAATCCTTTATGGTAAAAAATGCATTCATTTCGGTTATTTCTGAAGAAGAAAGCAGAGGGTCGGTTGAATTTCAAGTAGTGAGTTTTACCAATAAGATACGGAGACTTACTTCACATTTAGAATTGCACAAAAAAGACTATTCATCTCAGAGAGGTTTGCGAAAAATTTTGGGAAAACGTCAACGACTGTTGACTTATTTGGCAAAAAAAAATAGAGTACGTTATAAAGAATTAATTGGTCGGTTGAGTATTCGAGAGACAAAAACTCGTTAATTAGAAGACTCATGTCATTTTATTATTTTTTATTCGTCTAAATTTTGATAAACTTCTTTTCACTTTCAGCAATTCATGGAAGAATGAATCGGTAAAAAACTTATGACTGTACCTGCTACAAGAAAAGACCTCATGATAGTCAATATGGGTCCTCACCACCCATCAATGCATGGTGTTCTTCGACTCATCGTTACTCTAGATGGTGAAGATGTTATTGACTGTGAACCGCTATTGGGTTATTTACACAGAGGGATGGAGAAAATTGCGGAAAATCGAACAATTATACAATATTTGCCTTATGTAACACGTTGGGATTATTTAGCTACTATGTTCACAGAAGCAATAACTGTAAATGGGCCCGAACAATTAGCAAATATTCAAGTACCTAAAAGAGCTAGTTATATTAGAGTCATTATGTTGGAATTGAGTCGTATAGCTTCCCATTTGTTATGGCTTGGCCCCTTTATGGCAGATATTGGCGCACAGACCCCCTTCTTCTATATTTTTCGAGAAAGGGAATTGATATATGACCTATTCGAAGCTGCTACCGGTATGCGAATGATGCATAATTATTTTCGTATCGGAGGAGTAGCTGCTGATCTACCCCATGGCTGGATAGATAAATGTTTGGATTTTTGTGATTACTTTTTAAGGGGGGTTACTGAATATAAAAAGCTTATTACACGGAATCCTATTTTTTTAGAACGAGTTGAGGGCGTGGGGATTATTGATGGAGAAGAAGCACTAAATTGGGGTTTATCAGGACCAATGCTACGGGCTTCCGGAATCCAATGGGATCTTCGTAAAGTTGATCATTATGAGTGTTACGATGAATTTGATTGGGAAGTTCAATGGCAAAAAGAGGGGGATTCATTAGCTCGTTATTTAGTACGAATCGGTGAGATGACAGAATCCATAAAAATTATACAACAGGCTTTGGAACGAATTCCGGGGGGACCCTACGAGAATTTAGAAATCCGACGTTTTGATAGAGTAAAAAACCCTGAATGGAATGATTTTGAATATCGATTTATTAGTAAAAAACCTTCTCCAACCTTTGAATTGGTGAAACAAGAACTTTATGTGAGAGTCGAAGCCCCAAAAGGCGAATTGGGAATTTTTCTTATAGGT